TTAATATTCTTCGGATCGACACACAAGTTTTTCTTGAATCAACAACAAAAAAAGTTAAAAAATACATTTACACTATTTATATTAAAGCAAATCCCGAAAGAATTGAGAAAAAAAAAAAAATTCACTTTATAAAGTCACTTTCTAATAGTAATATTAATAAATATCCAAAGAACTTACCTTCTTTGTCACAAGCATATGTATTTTACAAATTATCAAAAACCCACGTTATTAACTTAAGATCTGTTCTTCAATATCACGGAACACCCGTTTTAAAGAAAAACGAACTAACGGGATATTTTAGAACACAAGGAATATTGAGTTCCGAATTAAAAAATAAAAAACTTCGTAATTCTAGACTGAATCAATGGAAAAATTGGTTACGGGTTCATTATCAATATAATTTATCTAAAATTCAATGGTCTAAATTAGTAGCCCAAAAATGGCAAAATAGAGTTAATCAAGCCCCCCAAAAAGATTTAAACAAATGGTATTCATATGAAAAAGAAACTTATTCGCTATTAAAAAAGAAAAAAGAAAATTTTAAAAGACACTCTGAATATGACCTCTTCTCATCTAAATCTATTAATTATGAAGCTAAGAGGAACTCCTATAGTTATGTATCATCATTACACGTAAACAATACTGAAGAGATTTCTTATAATTACAACATAGATAAAAAAAAATTATTTGATGGGCTGGCAATTATACTTATCAAGAATTATCTAGGAAAAGATACTATTATGGCTAAAAATCTGGATAGAAAATATGCAGATTGGAAAATTATCCATTTTAGTGTTAGAAAGAAGCTCAATAGTGAGGCTTGGATCCATAGCACCAGTAATAAACAGACTAGTCACGATCAAAAAGTTGATAAAATGTATAAAAAATATCCTTTTTATCTCACAATTGATGAAGACATCAACCCCTTCAATAAAAAACAATTTGCTTGGATGGGAATGAATGAAGAAATACAAAGCAAGGCCATATCCGATTTTGAACTTTGGTTCTTCCCAGAAGTTATGTTACTTTATAATTCATATAAAATAAAACCCTGGGTCATACCCATAAAATTACTTTTTTTTTTTTTTCAGGGAAATGCACCGATTAGTCCAAATAAAAACATTAATGAAAAAAAATATATTGAAGAAGATTATGCGGGATCAGTCATCAAAAACCATACAAAGAAAAAGCAAAACACAAGCGCTACAGAAACAGAATTCGATTTTTTCCTAAAAAATAATTTGCTTTTTAGAAGTGATTATTTTTTTAATCAACAACTAATCAATAATATCAAGGTATATTGTCTCCTGCTTAGACTGAGAAGCCCGCGAAAAGTTTTTATATCCTCTCTCCAACGAGGCGAAATGATTTTCAATATAATGCTGAGTCACAAGGATGTCCATATTCCCGAATTGGTGAAAGGGGGGGGGGTTAGCATCGAACCGGTTCGTCTGTCTGTGAAAACTAATGGAAAATTTATTAGATATCAAAGCATAAGTATTTCATTGGTTCATAAGAATAAAGATCGCATTAATCAAAGATATGGTGATAAAAAGAATTTTTATAAATCCCTTACAAGACATCAAAAACTAACTGGAAATAGAGATAAAAACTATTATGCTTTGCTCGTTCCCGAAAATATTTTATCACCTAGACGTCGGAGAGAATTTAGAATTGTAATTTCATTCAATTCAAGAAAAGGGAAGGGTGCGAGTCGAAATCCCATACTTTGGGATGGAAAGAACGCAAAAAACTGTGTTAAATTTTTGGATACAAGTCCAAATCTTGGTATAGATAAAAATAAATTAATAAAATTAAAGTGCTTTCTGTGGCCCACTTATCGATTAGAAGATTTAGCTTGTATGAATCGCTATTGGTTTGATACCACTAATAGCAGTAGTTTCAGTGTGTTAAGGCTACATATGTATCCACACTATCCACAATTTAAAAATAGACGACGATAAATTTTTGCTAGATATCAGCTATCAGGTAACATATCTAATATTTCAAAGCAAACTAATACATACATGTAGTATCTTACATTCCATGATAATTTGATCTATAAATAAAAAAATCAACGGAATCTAACTTTTCTATTCCAATTTCAAATTGGATTCATCAGTGACTCATTTTTTTGAGAAAATTAAAGGTAGATAATTTAATTTAGTCAAATGGTTAACATTATTCTTATTTATTATTTCTGATCAGTAAAATTAACAATAAAAAAATATCTTTAAACAATAAAAGGGGGAGCAATTTACGTTTTATGGTAAAAAATGCATTCATTTCAGTTTTTTTCCAAGAAAAAAAAGAAGAAAACCCGGGGTCTGTTGAATTTCAAGTATTAAGTTTCACTAATAAGATACGACGACTTACTTCACATTTGGAATTGCACAGAAAAGACTATTTATCTCAGAGAGGTTTACGTAAAATTCTGGGAAAACGTCAACGATTACTAGCTTATTTGTCAAAGAAAAATAGAGTACGTTATAAAGAATTAATTGGTCGGTTGGAAATTCGTGAGCCAAAAACTCACTAATTTAAATTTTAAAGAACTTTAATTATTTGATTTGTTAGATCTTGAATTTTGATTATTTTCGGCAATTCATGGAAGAATCAATCGGGGAAAAACCTATGAATGTACCAGCTACAAAAAAAGACCTCATGATAGTAAATATGGGTCCTCAGCACCCATCAATGCATGGTGTTCTTCGACTCATCATTACTCTAGATGGTGAAGATGTTATTGACTGTGAACCAATATTGGGTTATTTACACAGAGGAATGGAAAAAATAGCAGAAAACCGAACAATTATACAATATTTGCCTTATGTAACAAGGTGGGATTATTTAGCTACTATGTTCACAGAAGCGATAACCGTAAATGCACCAGAGCAGTTAGGAAATATTCAAGTACCGAAAAGAGCCAGCTATATAAGAGTAATTATGTTGGAGTTGAGTCGTATAGCTTCTCATTTGTTATGGCTCGGCCCTTTTATGGCCGATATTGGGGCACAAACCCCTTTCTTCTATATTTTCAAAGAAAGAGAATTAGTATATGATCTATTCGAAGCTGCCACTGGTATGAGAATGATGCATAATTATTTTCGTATCGGAGGAGTCGCTGTTGATCTACCCCATGGCTGGATAGATAAATGTTTAGATTTCTGTGATTATTTTTTAACAGGGGTTACTGAATATCAAAACCTTATTACACGAAATACTATTTTTTTAGACCGAGTTGAGGGAGTAGGGATTATTAGCGAAGAGGAAGCAATAAATTGGGGTTTATCAGGACCAATGCTACGAGCTTCCGGAATAAAGTGGGATCTTCGTAAAGTTGATCATTATGAGTGTTATGACGAATTTAATTGGGAAATCAAATGGCAAAAAGAAGGAGATTCATTAGCTCGTTATTTAGTACGAATCAGCGAAATGACGGAATCTATAAAAATTATTCAACAGGCTCTGGAAGGAATTCCAGGAGGGCCATATGAGAATTTAGAAAACCGATGCTTTGATATAGTAAGGGATCCAAAATGGAATGATTTTGAATATCGATTCATTAGTAAAAAACCTTCGCCCACTTTTGAATTGTCGAAACAAGAACTTTATGCAAGAATCGAAGCACCAAAGGGAGAGTTGGGCATTTTTTTGATAGGAGATCAAAGTGTTTTTCCTTGGCGATGGAAAATACGACCGCCAGGTTTTATCAATTTGCAAATTCTTCCTCAGTTAGTTAAAAGAATGAAATTGGCTGATATTATGACGATACTAGGTAGTATAGATATCATTATGGGAGAAGTTGACCGTTGAAATGATAATTGATAGAACAGAAATACAAGATATCAATTCTTTTTACAGATTGGAGTCTTTAAAGGAGATCTATGGGATCATATGGATGCTTATCCCTATTTTGACTCTTGTATTGGGAATCACAATAGGTGTACTAGTAATTGTGTGGTTAGAAAGAGAACTATCCGCAGGGATACAACAACGTATTGGACCTGAATATGCCGGCCCTTTAGGAATTCTCCAAGCTCTAGCAGATGGGACAAAACTACTTGTTAAAGAAAATATTATTCCATCTAGAGGAGATAGTGGTTTATTCAGTATCGGACCATCGGTAGCGGTCATATCAATTTTACTAAGTTATTCAGTAATTCCTTTTGGTTATCATCTTATCCTAGCTGATCTCAATACCGGGGTTTTTTTATGGATCGCTATTTCAAGTATTGCTCCTATCGGACTTCTTATATCAGGATATGGATCAAACAATAAATATTCCTTTTTAGGTGGTTTACGAGCAGCTGCTCAATCCATTAGTTATGAAATACCATTAACTCTATGTGTGTTATCAATATCTCTACGTGTGATTCGTTGAGACATAAACTTTTGACTATTTCCGTTCTTTCGCGGAAAGCGTTGAATAGATAGTCTCCGTTTTTTGTTCATCGTTAGTGTTGATGAACTAAATCAGATAGTTCTATGAGTGAAAAAAAACAGCTTATAAGTTCGCAGTAAGAAGTCGAGCCTCATTTCCTCTGTACCAGGATTAAGCAAAAGTAAATATAAGCAGTAGAGACTGTTTACCCCAAGATTGGTTGGTTGGGCATCATGGCTTGAAACGGGTTCACAAGATCAACTGTATGGGGTTTTCATTAGCGTTTGGCTATATTACCCGACTACCATAACAGGCGATTGGGCAAAAATGAGTGGATGGTTAGAAACACCAAATTACACAAGGGATTAGTAATAGAGATTATATAAATTATACAAAGGGCCGTTTCCACATAAAAGGAAGACTAATTGGGGCTTTACGTTAGTAGAAATGATCAGGTAGTACTCCCCATGATTCCGATCCAGAGTATGCTCCTATCCACCGATTAAAGAAATTACTATCAAGAACGAAATAATCCTTTACTTTTTTTGAATCCACTATCTATGAATATTTATAGAAGGAGTATTTTATTGAAGGTTTAAGTTATTACTCAAAAAAACATTATAAATTATTAAAGGATGAGATCAATTCAGAAGTACTTTTTTTATTATAGCAAACAGAATTCCATTGGTCTAATTCGGGACCTCTCAATAGATTTTTACTCGATCTAGAACATATCGCCATAAAGAATGCCGATCCGGTCCTTAGATTTCTTTGTGGTCCTGGAGGAGCCGTATGAGGTGAAAATCTCATGTACGGTTCTGTAATAGCGATGGGAACAGTGATGTTATCACCGACTATAATTATCTAACAGTTCAAGTACAGTTGATATAGTTGAGGCACAGGCAAAATATGGGTTTTGGGGATGGAATTTGTGGCGTCAACCTATCGGGTTTATCATTTTTATAATTTCCTCCCTAGCAGAATGTGAGAGATTACCCTTTGACTTACCAGAAGCAGAGGAAGAATTAGTAGCGGGTTATCAAACTGAATATTCAGGTATAAAATTTGGTTTATTTTATGTTGCTTCTTATCTAAATCTACTAGTTTCTTCATTGTTTGTAACAGTTCTTTACTTGGGTGGGTGGAATCTCTCTATTCCGTACATGTTTATTCCTGAACTATTTGAAATAAATAAAGTAGGTGGCGTCTTTGGAACCACAATTTTTCTCTTTATTACATTAGCTAAAACATATTTGTTCTTGTTTATTCCTATCACAACAAGATGGACTTTACCGAGGTTAAGAATGGACCAATTATTAAACCTTGGATGGAAATTTCTTTTACCTATTTCTCTAGGTAATCTATTATTAACAACTTCTTCCCAACTCCTTGCACTGTAAATACACTATCACGACCTGTCCCAAACAAGAGAAAAAAAAATTCTAGATATTCACGATATGTTCCCTATGGTAACCGGGTTCATGAATTATGGTCAACAAACAGTCCGAGCTGCAAGGTACATTGGTCAAAGTTTTATGATTACCTTATCGCACGCAAATCGTTTACCTGTAACTATTCAATATCCTTATGAAAAATTAATCACATCGGAACGTTTCCGCGGTCGAATCCACTTTGAATTTGATAAATGCATTGCTTGTGAAGTATGTGTTCGTGTATGTCCTATAGATTTACCTGTTGTGGATTGGAAATTGGAAACGAATATTAGAAAGAAACGATTGCTTAATTACAGTATTGATTTCGGAATCTGTATTTTTTGTGGTAATTGCGTTGAGTATTGTCCAACAAATTGTTTATCAATGACTGAAGAATATGAACTTTCTACTTATGATCGTCACGAATTGAATTATAATCAAATAGCTTTGGGTCGTTTACCAATGCCAGTAATTGACGATTACACAATTCGAACAATTTTGAATTCGCCTCAAAGAAAAAATGCGTCAACCCCATGATTTGCAAATTTTAATTTTCCGTGGTCAATAACTACAATAGAAATCCCAACTCTCAATTAGTTGATGAGAATCGAGGCGTCATTTGGAGTGAAAATCGAGTGATATATCATCTATCAGTAATTTTTTTAACATATATAGCTTGTTCAAACTCCCATTTTAAATTTATTATTCTGATAAAAATAAAAAACGAGATTGATTCAATTATTGGATACACATCAATCCACACTCATTAGAATTTCTTAGCATTTAGAATTAAATTCATAAAAACATATCATAAAAAAATAGGGTCCATTTCCTGGTCAGGTCAATAAGATCATGAAAGATTTTTTATTTATTTCTTATTTTACATAAAATGGATTTACCCGGACCAATACATGATTTTCTTTTAGTCTTTCTAGGATTGGTTCTTATATTAGGAGGTTTAGGGGTGGTATTACTTACTAATACAATTTATTCTGCCTTTTCATTGGGATTGGTTCTTGTTTGTATATCTTTATTATATATTTCATCAAACTCCCATTTTATAGCTGCCGCACAGCTCCTTATTTACGTGGGAGCTATAAATGTTTTAATCATATTTGCTGTGATGTTTATGAATGGTTCAGCATCGTACAACGATTTTACTCTTTGGACCGTTGGGGATGGGGTTACTGCGATGGTTTGTGCAAGTATTTTTGCTTCACTAATTACTATTATTACAGATACGTCATGGTACGGTATTATTTGGACTACAAGATCAAACCAGATTATAGAACAAGATTTTTTAAGTAATAGTCAACAAATTGGGATTCATTTATCAACAGATTTTTTCCTTCCATTTGAACTTATTTCCATAATTCTTTTAGTTGCTTTGATAGGTGCAATTGCTATGGCTCGTCAGTAATAAATCGTTAGAACTAGCATAGTAATCAAAATAAAACGTTGTTGCGTGTTTCAATTCTATCAAAATATAAAATTTTTTGTCAATATATTATAACAATAAACTCTATTTATTTGATTTCTTTGTTCCACACTTGTTAGTTGCGTACTGTTTATATTCTAGTTAATAGAATCGGTTGAATTCTTGTTCATCTTGAAATGCATCGATATTGATAAGGAGTTGATCAATGATGCTCGAACATGTACTTATTTTGAGTGCCTATTTAT